AATTAGGGCAAGCAATTTCAGACGTGCGTATATGTCAAAGAGTCGTCGTTAACGACAATTTCGTATACCTGTAGATAATGATTTAGATTTTTAAGGTTAATGTATAAAAACGATTGGTTCAATATACGACATGTTAAGGAGTTGCGAATTAGGGCAAGCAATTTCAGACGTGCGTATATGTCAAAGAGTCGTCGTTAACGACAATTTTGTATACCTGTAGATAATGATTTAGATTTTTAAGGTTAATGTATAAAAACGATTGGTTCAATATACGACATGTTAAGGAGTTGCGAATTAGGGCAAGCAATTTCAGACGTGCGTATATGTCAAAGAGTCGTCGTTAACGACAATTTCGTATACCTGTAGATAATGATTTAGATTTTTAAGGTTGGTGTGTAAAAGAATAGACTAAGTTAAGTTATTAGATTCATAATCTAAAGATAAATTTTTTTTTTCTTTTAGATTAAATTTTAGTTTAAACTAAAAATTTTTTTTTTACAAAAAAAAGATAATTTAATAATTAAATTTAATAAATTTTAATTTGGTTTTAAATTAATTTTATAAAATATAAATATATATGAATTTTTATGCTTTGTATATTTAAATAATAATTGTTTATGGTAATATTTAGAATTATTAATTTATTAAAAATTTAATTAATAGATATTTATATAGTATTAAAAAATTTTGTGCCAGCATTTGCGGTTATACAAAAAATATAAATTAATTTTATTTTTATTTATTAAATTAATTTTAATTTTTTTAAAGTAAAATATTTAAAAAATTAATGATAAAATTTTAATTTTTTATTAATTTTATTTTTAAATTTTATAAAATTTGATAGAAAGTTTTTAAATTTAGACTAGGATTAGATACCCTATTATAAATAAATTATTATAAGATAAAAATGTTATTAAAAAATTAAAAATTATGGCGGTATTTTAATCTATTTAGGGGAACTTGTTTTATAATTGATAATCCACGATAAAATAAACTTAATTTTTTATATTTATGTATGTTTGTAAAAAATATATTTTAAAGTAATATTTAAAATTTATTTAATTAAAAGATTTCAGATCAATATGTAGTTTATAATTTAGAAAAAATGAGTTACAAATAATTTTTTTAATTGGATATAATTATTTGATTAGTTATAGAAAAAGGATTTAATAGTAAAATAAAAAATTTTTTTTTTTGAATAAAGTTTTAAAGTATGTACAAATTGCCCGTCACTTCTATAAATGATAGAATAAGTCGTAACAAAGTAAGTATATTGGAAAATGTATTTGGAGTTATATATATATATATATATATATATATATATAATAAATTTAAATTATTTCTAAAAATTTCAAAAATTTTTGTGCAATAAACACTTATATATATATATATATATATATATATATATATATATATGAGAGAGAGAGAGGGAGAAATATAGTTAAAGTTTATAATATCTATCTTGCAGATAGGAGTTACAAAAGAGTTATTTTTAAATAATTTTTTATATATATATTGTTTTTAAGATGTATATTTATTTTAATTAAAGTATTATTATAAAGGTGTAAATTTATTTATAAAAAATTTATTTTATTTATATTTTTAGTATTGTAAAAGATTATTTTAATTATTTAAATTATAATTTTATTTATTTTTACCTTTTGTATCAGGGTTGATTAAAATTAATAAATTGAAAATTTATTTCTCGAAACAGATTGATCTAAATTATTATAAAATTTATTGTTTAATTAATATTTTAAATGATAATTTTGTGGTGATATATATGTCATAATTTGTATATCTAGTTATTTTATAGATAAATTTAATTTAGTTAATGAAATTTAAAAATTTATATTTTAATTTTATTATTAATAATTTTTGGGATAAGCTAAAAATTAATTTTAGTATATAATAAATTTTTTATTAAATATTTATAAAAATAAAAATTTTTATTAATTTATAATTTGTAATAATTAATATTTTTATATTTTAAATTTTTATTTTATCTAGTTTATTATAAAATAATTTAAAGAAATTATTTTTTTAAAAGTATAATGATTAAATTAGTATAAAATTTGTTAATAAAGTAAAATATTTACTATATTAATTAAATGAATTCGGCAAAATATAATTATTCAACTGTTTAATAAAAACATAGTTTATAGAGTATAATTATAAATTGTTTCTGCTCAATGAATTAATTTAAATAGCTGCAGTATTCTAACTGTACAAAGGTAGCATAATCATTTGTCTTTTTAATAAAGTCTGGAATGAATGAATTTATGAAATAATAGCTTTATTTAGTTAAAAATTAAAATTTTAATTTTAAGTAAAAATTCTTAAAATTATTTAAAAGACGAGAAGACCCTATAGAATTTTATAATTTATTTATTTAATTAAAATTTATTAATTTTATTATTTATATAATTATTTTATTGGGGATATACAAAAATTTAAATAAATTTTTGACTAGGCTGAACATTTATTTTTGGAGATTTTTATCTATAATTTATAAAATTAAAATAAATTACCTTAGGGATAACAGCGTAATTTTTTTAGAGAGACCATATTGATAAAAAAGTTTGCGACCTCGATGTTGAATTAAGATAAAATTATAATGTAGATATTATATAAATTTAAGTCTGTTCGACTTTTGAAATCTTACATGATTTGAGTTTAGATCGGCGTGAGCCAGATCGGATTCTATCTTTAAATATATTTAATAATTTTGTACGAAAGGACTTTTTATTGGGCATAATTTTTAAAATTTGAATAAAATTAAATTTATTATTTTGGCAGATTAGTGTTTTAAATTTAGAATTTAAATAAGTATAATTTTAGTTTATGCAAATAATAATTTTATACTTATATATGTATATAAATTTTTTAGTTTCTTCTGTATTGATAATTGTGATAGTTTTGATATGTGTGGCTTTCTTGACTTTATTAGAGCGTAAGGTTTTAGGATATATTCAAATTCGGAAGGGGCCCAATAAGGTTGGGTTTTTAGGGTTGCTTCAACCTTTTAGAGATGCGATTAAATTATTTAGAAAAGAAATTTCGTTAATTATAAAGTCAAATTATTTATTTTATTTAATTAGGCCTTTAATGAGTATAATTTTAATGTTAATAATGTGGGTGTTGATGCCTTATATGTCAATTTTAATGAAAAATTTTTATTCTATTTTATTGTTATTATGTTTTATAAGATTAGGGGTTTATAGATTGATAATTGCTGGGTGGTCGTCTAATTCAATTTATTCTTTATTAGGGGGACTCCGAAGGGTTGCCCAAACCATTTCTTATGAGGTAAGTATAATTTTAATTTTTTTTTCTTTAATTTATTTAATTGAAAGGTTTAGATTATATAAATTTGTAAATATGCATATATATTCATGGAATATTTTTATAAATTTTTTTTTGTTATTAATTTTTTTTGTTAGATTGTTAGCTGAATTAAATCGAACTCCTTTTGATTTTTCTGAAGGGGAGTCAGAGTTAGTTTCTGGATTTAATATTGAGTATATAAGAGGTATATTTGCCATGATTTTTATTGCTGAATATGGGATAATTATATTTATAATATTTTTATGTGAAATTATATTTTTTGGATTTGCAATGAAGGGTATTTTATTTTATATTATATATATGTATATATTATTTTTTATTGTTTGGATTCGCGGGACGTACCCACGATTTCGATATGATAATTTAATATATTTGACATGAATAAGATTTTTACCAGTAAGGTTAAACTATTTGGTATTTGTGATATTTATTAAATTAATGGTAAATTATTAGAAAACAAAGTTTCTTTCATATGTATTCAAGACATATTGCTTGGATAGCTAAATAATTTTTTATAATATCATTTTATCGGATTTATTTATTAAGATAGGATAAATAATAAAGTATAAGAAATAGGTAATAGAATATAGCTGGCCAATTGAAATAAATGGATTTTCAATTGGGCGCGCTCCGATTCATGTTAATACAATAAAGTTTGAAATGAATATTCAGAATATAATTTGGTTTAAGGTATAAAATTTTATTCTTTTAAAATTTATTGTATTTATAAAAGGTATAGACAATAAAATTAAGATAGAAGAAATTAATGCAATTACTCCACCTAATTTGTTGGGGATAGATCGAAGAATTGCGTAGGCGAATAAGAAGTACCATTCAGGTTGAATGTGGATTGGGGTAATCATGGGGTTTGCCATATTAAAATTTTCAGGGTCTGATAAAATGTATGGGTTTATTAAACAAATTAATAAAAGTCCTATAATTATTAGAATAAAGCCTATAATGTCTTTTACGGAAAAGTAAGGATTGAATGGAATTTTGAAAAAATTTCTATTTAATCCTAAAGGATTAGATGAACCTGTTTCGTGAAGAAAAAATAAATGAATAATGATTAAAAATAAAACAATAAAGGGTATAATAAAATGAAAGGAGTAGAATCGATTTAAGGTAGCATTATTAATAGAGAATCCCCCTCATAGTCAATATACTAAAGTTTCACCTAAGTAGGGTAAAGCTGATAAAAGATTTGTAATAACTGTTGCCCCTCAGAATGATATTTGTCCTCATGGTAGCACATATCCTATAAATGCTGTTATTATAATTAGTAAAAAAATGATTACTCCAATTCTTCAGGTGTTAATTAGGTAGTATGATCCATAAAAGATTCCTCGGCCGATATGTAAGAATAAAAGAATGAATAGGATTGAAGCTCCATTCATGTGGATTAGACGTATAATTCAACCGTAATTTACATCTTGAATAATGTGGATAATACTTTGGAAGGCAGCTTGAGTTCTTGGGTTATAATGTATAGATAGAAATAAACCTGAGATAATTTGGATTATTATTGAGATTCCTAGTATTGACCCAAAATTTCATATAAATGATAGGTTCATAGGAGAAGGCAAAACAATTAAAGAAGAATTAATAATTTTTAAAATTCTTGATTTTATCACAGATTTTTTCATAATTAATTTTGCGTAAAGTATATTTGTTTTTTATAATTATTTTTACAATTATAATTATACTTATTAAGATGTATAAGATACAAATAATTGAGGGGAAGTTTTTATTATATATGTATATTGATGAAATTATGTATATAAAGTTATTATTTTTATTAGTTAGAAAGTGAAATGAATTTGTTTCATTAAATTTATTATATCAAATTGAATTAGTTTTTATATAAATTAATATTATGAAAAATACGATTAAAGATATTGAAAATTTAATTATAATATTTTTAATATAGTTTATTTTTAATGATGTCATTATATTTATAATGAATCTAGTAAAATATATAAAAATAATTATTATTCCTCCAATAATAATTAAGAATCTAATAAAAGAAAATCAGTTGTTATTAAAGAATATTCTTAGATTAAGGGAAGTAAAAATTCTAAAAAAAAGTAGTAGGGATCCTATAATTATAGGGTGAATATTATTATTAGAAATAAATGAGTTAAGCATTAAAGTGATTATTGATGTAGATAAAGTAAATATTATTATAATAATTAACGATGTTTTTAATATTTGATTATATGAACATTCATAAGTTTAATTTACAAAATTAATATTTTTTTTAAATTAATAATCATTAATCAGAAAGTAGTTTAGTTAAAATATTAATTTTGGAGATTAATGAAATAAATTTGGGTTATTTTTCTGATTTATAAATTAGTTAGTATAATGTTAATTTTTTGAATTAATTAAATTTAGTTATTTATATATTAATTAAATTTAAAGAATTTATATTAATGATTTATTTAATTTATTATTTGTATTTGTTTATTTTTTTTACTAGATTATTTATGTATACTTTTAATTATTATCATGTTATATTAATTTTAATAGTTTTAGAATTCATTATATTGTCAATGTTAATAATTTTGGTTAGGGTGGTTTTATTGATAAATTTTTTAAATTTTGTTATGTATTATTTAGTTTTTGTAGTTTGTGAAAGAGTTTTAGGATTGACATTATTGTTATTAATGGTTCGATCTAAAGGTAATGACAATATAAAATTTTTGAATTTAGTGCTATGATAAAATTATTGTTTTATTTGTTTATATTAAATTTTTGTGTTATGTTTATAAAAAATTATTTATTTATTTTTTTAGGAAATTTAATGTTTATAATTTTATTTATTATGTTATTTTTTGTAAATAATAATGGATATTGAATATTAATTTATAGAAATTTAGGATTGGATAAGTTTAGTTATTGTTTAATTTTGCTTTCTTTATGAATTATTAGAATAATATATTTTGTAAGAAAAATTGATAGAAATATTAAATTATATTCTTTGGTTATTTTGGCTTTAATAATTATTTTATTTTTAAGATTTGCTAGGATGAATTTATTAATATTTTATTTATTTTTTGAAATTAGGTTAATTCCCGTATTTATATTAATTATAGGGTGAGGGTATCAGTATGAGCGGATTAATGCAAGGATATATATATTAATTTATACGTTGTTTTTTTCCTTGCCTATAATAGTTTTAATTTATATATTTTATTTAATATTTAATTCATTAAGGTTTTTTATATTGTTGAAGATAATGATAAATTTAGATTATTGGGTTTATATGATTTATTTTTTTATGTATATGGTATTTATAGTTAAATTACCTTTATTTTTAGTTCATATTTGGTTACCAAAGGCTCATGTTGAGGCTCCTGTAGCAGGGTCTATAATTTTGGCGGGGGTTATATTAAAATTAGGGGGGTATGGTTTAATACGAATAATAATATTAATATTAATATCTATTACATTAAATATATTATTTATAGAGTTAGGAATAGTTGGGATACTATTATTAAGATTATTGTGTTTACGTCAGTATGATTTAAAAAAATTAGTTGCTTATTCTTCAGTAGTTCATATAATAATAATAATAATAGGATTATTTTCAATAACTTTTTGAGGGTATCTAGGAGGATATTTTATGATAGTTGGGCATGGGCTATGTTCATCAGGTTTGTTTATTTTAGTAAATTATATATATATGCGTTCTAAAAGTCGGAATATTTTAGTGAATAAAGGATTAGTATATTTTATACCTTCAATAATAATATTTTGATTTTTGTTTGTTATGAATAATATAGCTGCCCCAATTTCGTTGAATTTGTTGAGAGAAATTATGATTATTGCTATTTTATTAAATTGAAGGCAGAATATTTTATTTTTATTGATTTTATTAATATTTTTTGGGGCGTGTTATAATTTATATATATACTCTTATTCTTATCATGGGATGTACAGAAATATATTACTAAAAATTTTTAATAATAACATTTTGGAATTTTATGTGATGTTATTTCATTTTATCCCTTTGAATTTATTAATTTTAAAAATTAATTATATTATTTATTTAAATAGTTTAATAAAAATATTGATTTGTGGGGTCAAAAATATATGTAAAGCATATTTTAAATTAATTATTTTATATTATTTAAGAGGAATTTTTTTTTTTTTTTTTTCTTTATGGTTTTTTATTTTTAGGCTAATGTTTATAATTATAAAGATTTCTATTTTTATAGAATGAAATTTATTAATATTAAATAGGGTGAAGTTAGACATATTAATTTATTTAGATTGAGTAAGATTGTTATTTGTATTTACTGTATTATTGATTTCTTCAATAATTATATTTTATTGTTGTGAATATATGTTACATGATTTAAATAATACTCGATTTTTTTTTTTAGTATTTTTTTTTATTATTTCTATAATATTAATAATTTTAAGGCCTAATATAGTAAGAATTATTTTAGGTTGAGATGGGTTAGGATTAGTATCTTATTGTTTAGTAATTTATTACAATAATTATTTTAGTTATAATTCGGGAATGCTTACGGTATTAATAAATCGAATTGGTGACGTAATAATTATACTTTCAATTAGTGTGATGTTTATTTATGGAAGAATGAATTTTATAAATTTAAATTATTTTAATAAAATATTGTTTATAATAATTGTAATTGCAGCTTTTACTAAAAGAGCTCAGTTTCCTTTTTCTTCTTGGTTACCTGCTGCTATAGCAGCACCCACGCCTGTATCAGCTTTAGTCCATTCTTCTACTTTGGTTACCGCAGGGGTTTATTTATTAATTCGTTTTAATTATATAATTTATAAAAGAGGGGATATTGTTATATTTATTATAATTATTGGTATATTAACTATAATAATAGCTGGTTTATCAGCAAATTTTGAGTTTGATTTAAAAAAGATTATTGCTTTTTCTACTTTGTCGCAATTAGGATTAATGATATTAATTTATGGCTATAAGTTTTGAGTCTTAGCTTATTTTCATTTAATTGTTCATGCTATGTTTAAATCAATAATATTTATATGTTCTGGTGTAATTATTCACATAATATGTAATGTTCAAGATATTCGTTATATGGGGAATTTGTTTGAGTTTATACCATTAACTATAATTATATTTATAATTTCTAACTTTTCATTATGTGGATTTCCTTTTATATCTGGATTTTTTTCTAAAGATAAGATTTTAGAGGTTATTATTTTTAATAAATTTTCTTTAATTATAATATTATTTTTGTTAATTAGGACTATGTTAACTTTAATATATAGTGTTCGTTTATCATTATATTTAATAAATAAAGATTTTAAATTTTATGTGATTTATAAGATTGGGGATTTTAAGTTAATAAATTTATCAATATTTATTTTGTTTATTAATTCAATTTTTTTTGGATTTTTTATAAATTGATTGATTTTTAGTAATATTGAAGATTTATATTTATTATTTTTTGAGAAGATTATAGTAATTTTTTCTTTATTTGTATCTTTATATTTAAGAATTTTAAAATTTCGTTATAGTATAAAAAATATATTTTTAAATTATTTTTTAGGAAAAATATGATTTTTATATTATATGAATTCTTATTTAACTATATGATTATTAAGATATATAAAACATTATTATAATTTAGTAGATAAAGGTTGAAATGAATATTTGATTAATAAATTAATTAAGAATTTAATAGAATTTTTTAGGTTGAATTTATATGGGGGTAAGTTAGAGAGAATATTTTTATTAATTATTTATATTATAGGGTTAGTTCTTATAATTTAGGGATAAGAATGGAATTTATAAAATAAATTATTTAATTTTATATTGAAAATATAATGTTTTATTTAAACTATATAAATTTATATTATATAAGTTTAATTAATTTTTATTTTTATTTAAATAGTTTTAATGCGGAAAAATTTAATATTGAAGATATTAAGATGATTGTGTGATCTTTAAATAACTTATAATTTTATTAAAATTTTTAAATTTTAATGGCTCACTAGTTTAAAAGGTGAGTGAATATTATGAAAACATGGTTATTTTCTACGAATCATAAAAATATTGGTATGTTGTATTTTATTTTTGGTATGTGAGCAGGAATTTTGGGATTATCTTTAAGTATGATTATTCGAATGGAGTTAAGAACTCCTGGGTCTATAATTGGTAATGATCAGATTTATAATTCAGTAGTTACAGCTCATGCATTTGTAATAATTTTTTTTTTTGTTATACCTGTGATAATGGGGGGATTTGGAAATTATTTGGTTCCGTTAATGTTAGGGGCCCCTGATATAGCGTTTCCGCGAATGAATAATATAAGATTTTGATTATTACCTCCAAGGTTAATATTTTTAATATTTAGTATATTTATTGGTACGGGGACTGGAACAGGGTGAACAGTTTACCCTCCATTATCTTCAAATTTATCTCATATAGGCCCTTCTGTAGATTTATCAATTTTTTCTTTACATATTGCGGGGGCTTCTTCAATTATGGGTTCTATTAATTTTATTACGACTATTTTAAATATAAAATTATTGAAAATGGAAAAAATTTCATTGTTTGTATGATCTGTTTTTTTAACAGCAATTTTATTATTGTTGTCATTGCCTGTATTAGCAGGGGGTATTACTATATTATTGTTTGATCGTAATTTGAATACTTCATTTTTTGACCCTACAGGAGGGGGGGATCCTGTATTGTATCAACATTTATTTTGATTTTTTGGTCACCCGGAAGTTTATATTTTAATTTTACCAGGATTTGGTCTTGTTTCTCACATAATTTGTAGAGAAAGAATAAAGAAAGAGGTGTTTGGAGTTTTAGGTATAATTTATGCTATAATTTCAATTGGTTTGTTAGGGTTTATTGTGTGAGCTCATCATATATTTACTATTGGTATGGATGTTGATACACGGGCTTATTTTACTTCTGCTACAATAATTATTGCCGTTCCTACGGGTATTAAAATTTTTAGATGATTAGCTTCAATAAATGGAATAAAAATTAAATTTAATGTAACTAATTTATGGTTGTTAGGATTTATTTTTTTATTTACTTTAGGGGGTTTAACAGGTATTATGTTGTCTAATTCATCAATTGATATTGTATTGCATGATACTTATTATGTAGTCGCTCATTTTCACTATGTGTTGTCTATAGGGGCGGTATTTGCTATTTTTGGTAGATTTATTTATTGATATCCTTTAATTTTTGGATTAATGATGAATATAAAATGATTGAAAATTCAATTTTTTTTATTATTTATTGGGGTAAATATAACTTTTTTTCCCCAACATTTTTTAGGGTTAAGAGGCATGCCTCGGCGGTATAGAGATTATCCTGATTCTTTTATGTGTTGAAATATTATTTCTTCGTTAGGATCATTAGTTTCTTTAATTAGAACTATATTTTTTTTATTTATTGTTTTAGAAAGATTTTTAGTAAAACGGTTAGTCTTGTTTTCTTGTGTTTCTAATTGTTCGATTGAGTGGTTGTCTTTTTATCCTCCGAGGGGGCATTCGTTTAATGAATTACCTAAAATTTATTGAAATTAGATAATTTTAATATGGCAGATTAGTGCAATAAATTTAAAATTTATGTATATAAATTTAATTATTTATTATTAAAAAATTTAGTTTAATTTCAATTTGAAAACAAATAAATTTGCAAGATAGGAATTCTTTGGTTATAGATAATTTAATTAATTTTCATGATCATGCGATAATGGTAATTTTAATAATTATTGTATTAATTTTTTATTTTTTAATTTTTATAATGACAAATTTATTTTGTAATCGTTTTATGTATGAGGGGCAGTTGATTGAGATTATTTGAACATTAGTTCCTATAGTGTTTCTATTATTTTTAGCAGTTCCTTCTTTAAAAATTTTATATATAACTGATGAATTGAATAATCCTTATTTAACTATTAAGGTTTTAGGGCATCAATGATATTGATCTTATGAGTATTCGGATTTTAAGGAATTAAATTTTGATTCTTTTATGGTTTCGGATTATAAATTAAGAAATTTTCGATTATTAGATGTTGATAATCGAATAATTGTTCCTATAAATTTAAATATGCGGGTTATTGTTAGGTCATTAGATGTAATTCATTCATTTACTGTATTAAGGTTGGGGGTTAAAGTTGATGCTATTCCTGGGCGTTTAAATCAACTTAGAATAAATGTTAATCGCCCAGGTTTATTTTATGGGCAATGTTCTGAGATTTGTGGGGTAAATCATAGTTTTATACCTATTGTTTTAGAGTCTAATAGGATTAAGAATTTTTTAGATTGAATTAATAGAATATAGTCATTTGAAGTATTTATTAATCTACTATCTTTGATTTAAAAAATCAATTCTTATTTTTAAGATATCAAATGGAAAGAATTAGTTAATGTAATAATATAAATATGTCATATTTAAGTAATTTTATAATAAAATATTTTTTTATACCTCATATAATACCGATATATTGATTATTTTATATAATTTTAGTGCTGTTATTGTTTACAATATTTATATTAATAGTTTTTTATATGATTAATTTTGTTGTAATAGGAGTAAAGATAAAAGATTTATCAAGAGTTTTTAGTTTTTTAAAGATTAAATTTGTAAAAAAATGATAATAAATTTATTTTCAATTTTTGATCCTTCTACTTCTTTGAATTTTTCTTTGAATTTATTAAGAATATTTTATGTAGTTTTATTTGTACCAATAATTTTTTGATTTATTCCGTCTCGAATATTGATAATTTATGTAATATTTTTACAAGTATTGATGAAAGAATTTTTTTTGCTATTGAATTTGAAAAAAAATATATATAATATTTTTATTTTTTTGAGAGTATTTATTTTTATTTTTTTAAATAATTTTATTGGGATGTTTCCTTATATTTTTGTTATATCAAGTCAATTAACATTTAGGCTTTCTTTATCAATAGTTTTATGGGTTTCTTTTATGTTTTATGGTTGAATTTATAATTCTAACCATATATTTATTCATTTAGTCCCTCAAAATACCCCTGGGGTATTAATGCCTTTTATAGTTTTAATTGAATCGTTAAGAAATTTTATTCGAGCTGGAACTTTAAGGGTGCGTTTGTCAGCTAATATAATTGCTGGGCATTTATTAATAGCTTTAATTTCTATAAATGGGGAAAGAAGAGGAGTATTTCTTTTATTATTGATTGTAGTAATTCAAAGGTTATTAGTAGTATTAGAGTTAAGGGTTTCATTAATCCAAGCTTATGTATTTTCTGTATTAAGTACTTTGTATAGAAGGGAGGTAAATTATGAAAATAAATTTTTATCCTAAATTATATCAACCATTTCATTTGGTTACGGTTAGTCCTTGACCTATTTTAATGTCTTTTAGAGTTATAATTTTTTTAATAGGAGTAATTTTGTGATTCCATTATAAGGATTTAATTTTTATAATTTTTGGTGTTTTTGTTATAGTATTATGCATGTTCCAATGGTGGCGAGATGTAATTCGAGAAAGTATGTATCAAGGTATACATACTTATAAAGTAATTAAAGGGTTAAGAATTGGGATAATATTATTTATTGTTTCTGAAGTTTTTTTTTTTATTAGAATTTTTTGATGTTATTTTCATTTTTTTCTTTCTCCAAGAATTGAAATTGGGGCTTTATGACCTCCTAAGAATATTATTGCATTTAATCCTTATAGAATTCCGTTACTAAATACTGTGATTTTATTGTCTTCAGGGGTAATAATTACATTGAGCCATTATACTTTAATTTTAAATGATAAAAAATTTAGAATAGATACTATGATAATTACATTATTATTAGCTTTTATTTTTACATTATTTCAATATATAGAGTATAAAGAGGCTTCTTTTACAATTAGGGATTCTTCATATGGGTCTATTTTTTTTATATCAACTGGGTTTCATGGATTTCATGTAATCATTGGGTCAATTTTTTTAGTAGTGACATTGATTCGTATGAATAATAATAGAATATCTTGAAATCATCATTTATGTTTTGAAATAGCTTCATGGTATTGACATTTTGTTGATGTAGTTTGATTATTTTTATATTTGTTAGTATATTTTTGATCTTTTAGTGGTTAATTTATTTAAATAGTATATTTAGTATTATTAATTTCCAATTAATAGGTTTTATAATTAAATTTAAATAATTTTAGGAATATTTGTTATTATGATTTTTAGGGTATTAATTATTTTATTAATATTATTAATGAATTTTTTAATTTCTAAAAAGTTATTTAAAAGGCGTGAAAAGATATCTCCTTTTGAGTGTGGGTTTGACCCTTTGTCAAAAAGGCGGTTACCTTTCTCTATGCAATTTTATTTAATTAGAATTATTTTTTTAATTTTTGATGTAGAGATTGCTTTAATTTTACCTTTTATTTATTTTAATTCTTTGTCTATATTTATAGTTAAAATAAATATATTAGTTATTTTATTAGTTTTAATTTTTGGGTTGTATTTAGAATGATTAGATGGAGCTTTAAAATGGTTTAAGTAAATAAATGAATCTAAAATAGAAATTAATTTCGGCTTAATCTTAGATAATTAAAATTTATCCATTTATTTTATAATTTAAAGAAAAATATTAAATTGCAAATTTAAAATTATTTATATATAATAAATTAAAATATGAAATATTCAATAAAATAGAATTTCTAATTCTAATTTTAGATATTTAATTATTTATATTTCTTAGTAATATGTCTGAAAATAGGTTATAAACTGTAAATTTACATATAGAATTAAATTATTCTTATTACTATTAATTGGAATAGCGTGAGCATTCAATGAAATTATTAACAATAATTTACCTCTTTTTTGGTTTCAATTAATTTGAAAAATTTATATAATATTATAATATATATTTTAAACTTTGAAGGTTTAAAGTTTAATTAACTTAAAATTTTAGATTAGTTCAATTATAATTAATATAAATATAAAGTTATTTAAAATAATTATTGTTAAGATTTTATTGTTTTTAAAGTTAATAAATTTATATATTAAATTATTAGAATAAAAAAAGATTATTAGAGTTGAATAAATTAGTCGTGTATAAAAGAATAAATTAATTAAAGAGATAAAAATTATAGTAAAAATTATATATGGAGAAATTTTTGTAAATAAATTTCATATTATTATTCATTTGTTTATGAATCCAATAAAAGGAGGGAGCCCCGCTAAGGACATTATTGATAATATTAGAATATAGAATATATTGATTTTATTAAATTTAATGATATTTATATCAATTAAGTTATTAATATTAAATTTGTAAAAGATTATTATGATATTTAGAGAAATAAGCGAGTAAATTAAATAGTAGATTATTCATAAGATTTCATTTAAAATCATTATGATTATAATTCAAGAAGTTTGAATAATGGAAGAAAATGATATAATTAATTTTAAGTTATTTATATTTAAACCTAGAAAAGATATGTATACCGAAGAAATAAGATTTATAAAAATTATTAAATTTATTAAATTGAAATTTATAAAATTTATTTTGTTAATAATTATTAAAGGGATGAATTTTTGTACGTTTGAATTAATAAAAAATATTATTCAATTTATATTTTTTACTATTTTAATGTATCAATAATGAAAAGGAGGGAGCCCTATTTTTGCAAATATGACTATTAAAATAATTATTATGCAAGAGGTTTTATTTAAGTTTAAGTAATTTATTATACTTATAGAGATAAAAATGTAAGAGTTTAAAGTTTGAATTAAAAAGTAATTTATAGAAATTTCTTTATTGATATTTTTATTACTTAAAATAATTCTAATAAAACATATTAAATTAATTTCTATAGTTATTCATATAAAAAATATAGAATTTGTAAATAGAATAAAAAAGTTCCTTAAAATTAATATAGGAATAAAAAAAGTGTAAAAAATTAAAGAAATTTATTTAAAATTTTAATGATATGCCTGATAAAAGGATTATTTTGATAGAATAAATTATATAATTTTAAAATTATTTTCATTA